TTTTTTTTCTTTTAATAAATTTCCTATTATTAAATTAATATATTGTATTGAATTAAATACATATTAGTTAATTAAATATTAAATAATATGAGACTCGAAATGAAAGTACCCTTCTCGCATACATTCCCCATTACGTTGTCGGAACAAAAATATTGCATGTATCAATATGGATGGAAATATTTAGTACATGAAATAGCGATTTGCTAGATATATAAATAGATATATAAGATATAACTAATAAAACGGATCTTGTGTTCTGGAATTGGAATCAAAGAAAGATATTTAAAATGGCTCATATGTTGTGACATGGAATAAATGTTTCTCGGTAAAGGAAGGGAATAGTAATTTATGCATTCCTAATTTATTCCTATAGAACGTCTAGGAACAAGAAGATTAAATCGGATATATCGACAGATTCCCGCGTAGTCCAAAGAAAAAAAAGATCCAATTTCATCTCTATCGAATTTTAATATCAGAATAGTGGATATAATTATGATGCAATGGGTTAGGTCCACTTACTTTTTATTTTGTTGATTTCTAATCGATTTAATTGGAATAATGGAAAATAGGAAAGGAATAGTAATATTTGAAGATTTAACGAGACGACTTATCCTTACATTCATTATATTATAATTATAATATAATAATTATAATATTTATTTAATAATAAATAATATATTTATTATTTAATAATATATTTAATTTATTAAAATAGCAAATTTATAACCATACTATAATTAATTATAATGTTATAATTTTGATTATATATTAAAATATTATATTATACGGTTTGTTACTTTTTTTTTATTACTTTATTACAAAGATCAACAATATCTTTAATATCTTTATTCGCACTTCAAATATGAATACTACTGCCGGAGTTTTATGATTTATGAAAAAATAAAAGCCCCTTATCGGATTTGAACCGATGACTTACGCCTTACCATGGCGTTACTCTACCACTGAGTTAAAAGGGCTTGTTTGATCCAATTCCTGAATAAAGACACTATGAGTTTAGTATATATACTTATTATAATAGATGTACATAGATATATCTTATAATAAGTATAAGGGTTCATTCAGGAATGAAAAATTTTCTTTATCCAGTAAAAGTAAAAAAAAATTTCTTTATCCAGTAAAAGTAAATTAAATAATTTAATATAATTTAATATAGAGTATATAATATAGGTAAAATAAAACGGTTTATTGATATTGGATTTGATAAATATCAATACAATGAATTGTTTCAAGACTATCCTAATTGACATCATAACTAAATTCATTTGAGTGATACATGTATCCACTAATTTAACATAGATCCAAGATATTTCATTGAATCATTGATAAAGAGATTCGGATAAAGAGATTCGGCGTGGCCTTTGAACCAAACTTTTATCGAAAAAAATTGTATAGAAAGAATCGTGAAAGACGGAAAGATCCTTCGTATCGAGTCATACCATTCCATTATATTGACAATTTTAAAAAACTATTCATACTATGAACATAGTATGATGGCGGTCGTGCAAGTCTGCCCCCATCGTCTAGCGGTTCAGGACATCTCTCTTTCAAGGAGGCAGCGGGGATTCGACTTCCCCTGGGGGTAGGGTACTACGAAAGGAAGTTGATCGTGGATTATCAATAAGCCTGGAATTGATTCTTCCTGGGTCGATGCCCGAGCGGTTAATGGGGACGGACTGTAAATTCGTTGGCAATATGTCTACGCTGGTTCAAATCCAGCTCGGCCCAATAATTTGCCGATCCGCCATGAAATGATATAATATAACCCATTTGTTGCTCTCCAGAAATGCCCGATCCCCCAATCCCAATACGGAAGAAATCCATTTTCTGATATATCTATACCACTATTTATTTACTCTCTTTTTACAAGAAATTCTGATCTTGCTAATGATCTAGATTCATATCAGGATCCGTAACTATAAAGTAAAGTTTAAGGAAAAGAGTAAATAAAAAAAAAACTTTTTTGATTGAACGAGTGATTATCCAATTGATTTGGCAATAACGAAAGGATTACTAGTAATACCGGCTGCTCTCACTAAAGTACATATACATATGGGTATCGATATATCACACTCGCAGCTCTGTTACAACACGCCAATTCTAATCGAAATTGAAAGGGTTAGAATGAAATCATAAAAATATGTATACTTTATTTTATTATGGTATTTACTTGGGATTGTAGTTCAATTGGTCAGAGCACCGCCCTGTCAAGGCGGAAGCTGCGGGTTCGAGCCCCGTCAGTCCCGACGAATCCAAATCCAATAAAAAACTATATCAATTAATCTCTCTATTTTTTGTGAAAAGAAGTCCAAATAACATAATTTCATTCCCAACAGTGATCCCTCTTCTTTTTTTCTTTTTCGTTTCACATTTATCATCAACCAAATGGGGGAATTTCCATTTCTTCGACTAGTACCGATTCGATTGATGGGAGAGAGGCATATGTGGATTAGTACAATTATTATATTATTAGCATCAGATTCAGGATTCCACGGGATACCGTACTGTACTGGGTCTGGCTTTTTCAATTACTCCCGATCTGTGAAATATGAAATAGAGTAGAGTATTCTATGTTTCCCGGGAGTACATACATAAATGGAATTTGTACAATATAAAATAAATTGAACATAGTTACTGTGTATAGAATAGTATAGAATACTTTTTTTTTAAGATTAAAATAAAAGTATATCCTTTTCGGGCCCTATTTTGTGTAACCTCAATTTCAAATTTTACTAATTTGAAATAATCTATCTCATTCAAATTTCGCATTGAGCTTTTGATATATGCGTCCCATTCCTAATCCAATGAAAGAGGATATTCAAAAAATAAAGATCAAACAAGGATCACTTTTTTATTAGCGAGGTAATGAATTTTTTTTTTTTTTTTTATAAGGGTTTTTCCTTGAAAGAACAAACTTTTTAAATTTATATATAAATATATAAAAAAATAGTTAATTTGATGGAATATTCGATTTTTTTATACCGGAATTTGTACTCGTCTTTATCATACTTCTTTTGTTTTCCAAGAAGATTGGATCATTAAAAAAAGGAGTTTATAACTTAGCTCCTTCCTTTTTTTTCATTGAGCTTCTATTGTTTGTTGGGGTTTGTTTCGAACCAATGGTAAGTGGAAAGGCGGTTATATGATACTTCATCAGATGATTGTACAAAGAGGGCGGTAGGTTATAGAAAAGAAAGAATGGAAAAGAATGATAAATAAATAAAGGAATTATTGATTGTATCGGGAATCCAATTTTGAGTTCAGTATGGATAAAAGATCGTCCTATGTTATACTATTCAATTCTTGACGATGAATCGATTTGATAGCTCCGATATTGTTATTCATGATATTGATCCGATTCGATATCATCGAGATGTAATGCATCCCATTGAATTTACAGGCGAAAGATTTATTATCTCTATGGGATTAACTCCCGAGTTATTGCGAATTAAAGAAAAATTAAACAATGAGATTATGGAAGTAAATATTCTCGCATTTATTGCTACTGCACTGTTTATTCTAGTTCCTACTGCTTTTTTACTTATAATATACGTAAAAACAGTCAGCCAAGGTGATTAATTTGAATTAAACTTGATTTTTTATTTCTTATCAATAATTGCAGAGAAGAAAAGGATAAAAATTAGAAAAGGATAAAAATTTCGCGTCTTAAATGAAATGGGCAGACTAGAATCAGTCGTATTCTATGAGATACGATAGTATGGTAGAAAGATTCAGATATTTCTTTCTACCATACTATCTAGTATTGTTATTGTAGTGTATAAAGTTGTATTGTAATGCGGGTTAATTTAATATAGATTAATATAGATCAATCTACAATAGTATCATCATATTCCTTTTCTATATATAGAAATCGATTTAATTACGTATACGTAATTAATTACGTATATATAATATATATAGTGATAATGTATATTATATAGTATCCCAATTCTATTTCTTTACTTTATCTATTTGTATTTAATTTGTGTTGATTTCAATTAAATTAATTTGAAATAATCGAAAGCGACTTTTACGATTCGAATTTCTAGATTTCTGATTATTTTCAATATGAATCCCGATCGAAAGAATCAATGACTTCTTCGGATTTCGAAAAGGATTAGTAAAACCCGTCGACTTTTAACGTTTGAACCATGATATGAAATGGGTTCAATAAAACAAGCAAAACATTTCTAAAATAGTCAAACTAAAACAAGCGGCGCAATATGTGACTCGCCCAAGACAATATTTTAGGATGTGCAGTATCTCGTTGGACAACTACTATGTTGTTTCCCAATGTGTATCCACGTAATGGAATAACCGAATAGTTTTCTCTTTGATCTTTGAACAGTAAAGAGGTAAACAAAATAAAAAAAAAAAGTTCCGTTCTTCCTCATGGTCCATATCTAACTTTGGTAAGAGTCAGTTCATCGAAATAGAAAATTTATGAAGAATTCAGTTGGAATAAATTTCCTACCATTTGTATTCCTTTTACTTTTTTTACTTTCAAAATACGAACACGGAAATAATTGAAATATTTCTTTGATTGAAAGAGTATTCTTCATATATATTTATTATTCATAGAATACATTACTCAACTAAAATCCAAGAGAATTTCGAAATGAAGATATTTTTCATTTCTATTTCAATTTAAAAATAAAATTTTAAATTGAAATAGTGAAATTTAAAATAAAAAAAACTTTGGCGAACGATCTATAAAAACAAGTGATACTGTTTAGTTCCTAAACTCAATTAGTAGTACTTCTAGAGTCCACTCCTTCCCCATACTACTAGTGAAAGGGAAAACGTAAAGACTACCATTAAAGCAGCCCAAGCGAGATTTACTATATCCATGTGAATTATGTCCTCTATCTCTATGAAGGAATTATTCAATTATTGTTCACTAATAAATAATAGGGGAATCACTGGCGCAGAGTCAAAAAGTTATTCTGACCCAACACCGTTGATGAAACAATCCAATAAAT